ATTCTAGTTAATTCTTTCTATATATAGTTAATATAATAATGAATTTGATTTGAAAAAAAAAAAGAAATTCAGAATTATTAAGTAAATTAAGAGAATTTTATATACAAAATTCAAAATGAGTGTTATTACTATTACTGATCAATAAAAATATCTACCAAAAAGGAGGGGGAGAGAAAATCATTTTATGATAAAAAATTCATTTATACCTGTTATTTCACAAAAAAAAAAAGAAGAAGAAAACCCCGGATCAGTTGAATTTCAAGTATTCAATTTCACCAATAAGATACGAAGACTTACTTCCCATTTGGAATTACACCCCAAAGACTATTTATCTCAAAGAGGTTTACGTATAATTCTGGGAAAACGGCAACGACTACTGTCTTATTTGTCAAAGAAAAATAAAATACGTTATAAAAACTTAATAAATCAGTTGGGTATTCGTGATTCACAAATTCGTTAATTTCTAGAATCATTTTCAATTATTCGATTTATTAGATCCTGAATTTTGATGAACTTCTTTTTTAACGATTCATGGAAGAATGAATCGAGGAAAAACCTATGAATGTCCCAGCTAGAATAAAAGACCTCATGATAGTCAATATGGGGCCTCAACACCCATCAATGCATGGTGTTCTTCGACTTATTGTTACTCTGGATGGGGAAGATGTTGTTGATTGTGAACCAATATTGGGTTATTTACACAGAGGTATGGAAAAAATTGCGGAAAACCGAACAATTATACAATATCTGCCTTATGTAACACGTTGGGATTATTTAGCTACTATGTTCACAGAAGCAATAACCGTAAACGGACCGGAACAATTGGGAAATATTCAAGTACCTAAAAGAGCCAGCTATATACGAGTAATTATGTTGGAGTTAAGTCGTATAGCTTCTCATCTACTATGGCTGGGACCTTTTATGGCAGATATTGGTGCACAAACCCCTTTTTTTTATATTTTTAGAGAAAGAGAATTAATATATGATCTATTTGAAGCTGCGACAGGTATGAGAATGATGCATAATTATTTTCGTATTGGGGGAGTAGCGGCTGATCTACCTTATGGTTGGATAGATAAATGTTTTGATTTCTGCAATTATTTTTTAACAAGGGTTATTGAATATCAAAAACTTATTACGCGAAATCCTATTTTTTTAGAACGGGTTGAAGGAGTAGGTGTTGTTGGTAGAGAGGAAGTTCTAACTTGGGGGTTATCAGGACCAATGCTTCGGGCTTCCGGAATACAGTGGGATCTACGTAAAGTTGATAATTATGAGTGTTACGACGAATTTGATTGGGAAGTTCAATGGCAAAAAGAAGGAGATTCATTAGCTCGTTATTTAGTTCGAATTGGTGAAATGATGGAATCCATAAAAATTATTCAACAGGCTTTGGAGGGAATTCCAGGTGGGCCGTATGAAAATTTAGAAATTCGGAGCTTTGATAGAGAAAAGGAGCCAGAATGGAATGATTTTGAATATCGATTCATTGGTAAAAAATCGTCTCCGACTTTTGAATTGCCAAAACAAGAACTTTATGTGAGAGTTGAGGCCCCCAAGGGAGAATTAGGAATTTTCCTAATAGGAGATCATAACGGTTTTCCTTGGAGATGGAAAATTCGTCCACCTGGTTTTATCAATTTGCAAATTCTTCCTCAATTAGTTAAAAGAATGAAATTGGCTGATATTATGACAATACTAGGTAGCATAGATATCATTATGGGAGAAGTTGATCGGTGAAATGATAATTGATACAACGGAAGTCCAAGATATAAATTCTTTTTCCGGATTGGAATCTTTCAAAGAGGTCTACGGAATTCTATGGATACTTGTACCGATTTTGATTCTTGTATTAGGAATCACGATAAGTGTACTAGCAATTGTATGGTTAGAAAGAGAAATATCTGCAGGGATACAACAGCGTATTGGACCCGAATACGCCGGTCCTTTTGGAATTCTTCAAGCTCTAGCAGACGGAACAAAACTACTATTCAAAGAGAATCTTATTCCATCTAGGGGAGATATTCGTTTATTCAGTATCGGACCATCCATATCCGTCATATCAATTCTAATAAGTTATTCGGTAATTCCCTTTGGCTATAACTTTGTTTTATCTGATTTCAATATCGGTGTTTTTTTATGGATTGCTGTTTCGAGTATTGCTCCCATTGGACTTCTTATGTCAGGATATGGGTCAAATAATAAATATTCCTTTTTGGGTGGTCTACGAGCTGCTGCTCAATCGATTAGTTATGAAATACCATTAACTCTATGTGTCTTATCAATATCTCTACGTGCGATTCGTTGAAACATAAAAATCTATTCGATGCTATTGCTACGCTCCTCTCTTTATCGTACTATATAGAAATATAGTACCATATAGGAAAGGGGCCGAATAAATTGAATAGAAACCTTCATAATCTTTATTTTATTTTTCACAATTCGGATTGAAGAACTAAATTAGATAGTTATATGAGTGAAATAAAACAGCTTATATTGAATAAAATTTCAGAATACTATATATATTTCTATTACTTCTCGTTATATAGTATAGTGATTAAAAATGGCAGTAAAAATAGGGAGTCTCATTTTCTATGTATAAGAATGAAGTGAAATAAATTTATAAACAGAAGAGGCCATTTAACCCAAGATTGGATAATTTGTTATCCTGTTTTGAAGCGGGCTCAAAAGGCAGGCCCCCCTTATTGAGTTTTAATTCCCATTTGTATGAATTATCATAGATGTATTAAACTCAATTAACGGGGGTTAATAAAAAAGGAGTGAATGGTTAGAAACACCAAGATACACAAAGGATTAGTAACACAGATTTTGTAAATTATCCAAAAGAAAATTTACGCATAATAGAAAAAGAATACTAATTGGGGCTTTAAGTTGGTAGAAAAAATCAAGCAGTACTCCCCACAACTCCGATCCAGAGTATGCTTCCATCCACTGATTCAAAAAATGACTATCAGGAACGATAAAATCCTTTAAAATTTTTTAAGTCCCTTTTTCATAGCACAAAAAAGAAGAATAGGAACGAAAAAAACAGAAGAAATCAAAAACGAAAAGGAGATCGCTTTTTCGTTTTTGATTTCTTATATCCATATTCATGGAGATCAAATTCACATCATAATTAAGAAACGAATGTGTAATTCTTTTTCGTAATTCAAAATGATGAGGGTTAGGGAGAATTCGAAAAGAGTATTTTATTGAAGAATTCGGTTATTACTCAACAAATTCAAATTTTGGTTTTTAAGGGATGAGATCAATTCAGAAGTGCCTTATTGTATTTTTTATTAAAATTTCTCTTTCTTATTTAGTTATTTCTAGAACAGACAGAATTGAATTGGTCTAATTCAGAACCGTTTGATAGATTTTAATCTTCTATATCTTAGGGATATATCAAGAGATAAATAATCGGCCCGGTCCTTAGATTTACTTAAGGCTTTCCAGGAGCCGTATGAGGTGAAAATCTCATGTACGGTTCTGTAATAGAGATGGGAACAGTAATGTTATCACCGACTAGGATTATCTAACAGTTTAAGTACAGTTGATATAGTTGATGCGCAATCAAAATATGGTTTTTGGGGCTGGAATTTGTGGCGTCAACCTATGGGTTTCATCGTTTTTCTAATTTCATCGCTAGCAGAATGTGAAAGATTACCTTTTGATTTACCAGAAGCAGAAGAAGAATTAGTAGCGGGTTATCAAACAGAATATTCGGGTATTAGATTTGGTTTATTTTATGTTGCTTCCTATTTAAACCTTTTTATTTCTTCATTATTTGTAACAGTTCTTTACTTGGGCGGTTCAAATATCTCTATTCCGTACATATCCGAGTTTTTTGAAATAAATAAAAGATATGGAGTTTTTAGAACTACAATTGATCTCTTTATTACATTAGCTAAAACTTATTTTTTCTTATTCGTTTCTATCATAACAAGATGGTCTTTGCCTAGACTAAGAATGGATCAATTATTAAATCTTGGATGGAAATTTCTTTTACCTATTTCTCTTGGCAATCTATTATTAACAACTTCGTCTCAATTGTTTTCACTGTAAAAGATTGATCTTCTATATTCATTACCTGTCTCAAATAAGAGAAAGAAATAAAACAAAAATATTCATAGATATTTACGATATGTTCCTTATGGTAACTGGGTTCATGAATTATGGTCAACAAACAGTCCGAGCTGCAAGGTACATTGGTCAAAGTTTCATGATTATCTTATCTCACGCAAATCGTTTACCTGTAACTATTCAATATCCGTATGAAAAATTAATCACATCAGAACGTTTCCGCGGCCGAATCCATTTTGAATTTGATAAATGTATTGCTTGTGAAGTATGTGTTCGTGTATGTCCTATAGATTTACCCGTTGTTGATTGGAAACTAGAAACGGATATTCGAAAGAAACGCTTGCTAAATTACAGTATTGATTTCGGAATCTGTATTTTTTGTGGTAACTGTATTGAGTATTGTCCAACAAATTGTTTATCGATGACTGAAGAATATGAGCTTTCAACTTATGATCGTCACGAATTGAATTATAATCAAATTGCTTTGGGCCGTTTACCGATGTCAGTAATTGATGATTATACAATTCGAACAATTCTTATAAAAAATTAAAAAAAAAAAATATTCTATATATATAGATAGATAGAATAGAGTATAGAATAATCGAAATACAATATTCTCCAAAATAGTATAAAAAAATGAATAACACAGTAGATATCAGATTAGAAATATTCTAGAATATTATCCAAATTTGAAATATTAAATAAAGAATTTTTAATAGTTAGATATGTTATATCTACTTTGATTTGATACTTAAGTTTTAGTATAGTTTCAAACTACTACTCTTTAGTATAAAGACTGGAATGACATTGATTATATAACTGTAACTATATCAATTCAAACTCCTTAGGATTTTTAAAGAAAAATTGAAGTATATCCAATTTTTTTTCCTGGTCATATCAATAAGGTCATGAAATTTCGATTTCTTTGTCTTTTTTTTTTTACATATAATGGATTTGCCTGAAACGCTACACGATTTTCTTTTAGTCTTTCTGGGATCGGGTCTTATATTAGGAAGTCTAGGGGTAGTATTACTTACCAACCCCATTTTTTCTGCTTTTTCGTTGGGACTGGTTCTTGTTTGTATATCTTTATTATATATTTTAGCAAATTCGCATTTTGTAGCTGCATCCCAGCTACTTATTTACGTGGGAGCTATTAACATTTTAATCATATTTGCAGTGATGTTCGTGAATAGTTGCGAATATTACCAAGATTTTCATTTTTGGACCGTTGGGGATGGAATTACTTTGATAGTTTGTACAAGTATTTTTGTTTCACTAATAACTATTATTCCAGATACATCATGGTACGGAATTATTTGGACGACAAGACCAAATCAGATTATTGAGCAAGATTTGATAAGTACTAGTCAACAAATTGGAATTCATTTATCAACAGATTTTTTTCTTCCATTTGAACTAATTTCAATAATTCTTTTAGTTGCTTTGATAGGTGCAATTGTTGTAGCTCGTCAGTAAGAAATCTTTAGAGAACTTGGAATATAAATCAAGATTCTTTTTTTTATTTTCTCACTTTTACTTTTATTTCTGTCGAATTCTATGTGAAGGGAAAGAGTTTTTATGTAGAAACTCCTTTTTTTATTACCGATATATTCTTTTGTTCTAGACTTGTTATATTCTTTAGTCAATTGAATCTCTTGAATTGTTGTTCCTATTGAAATGAATCAAAATTAATAAGGAGTTGGTCAATGATGCTCGAACATGTACTTGTTTTGAGTGCCTATTTATTTTCTATTGGTATCTATGGATTGATCACGAGCCGAAATATGGTTAGAGCCCTTATGTGCCTTGAACTTATACTGAATGCAGTTAATATAAATCTCGTAACTTTTTCTGATTTTTTTGATAATCGCCAATTAAAAGGAAATCTTTTTTCCATTTTTGTTATAGCTATTGCAGCCGCTGAAGCAGCTATCGGACTGGCTATTGTTTCCTCAATTGCTCGGAACAGAAAATCAACCCGCATCAATCAATCGAATTTGTTGAATAAATAGCATTAATCATAATTAATAAAAAAGTAAAGTAGAATTTTAAGTAGTGTAAGATATATTTCTCAATTCAAATTAGTATGTATTCTACACAACTTAGGATCATGTTTGCATTACCTAAATCATAAGAAATCAAAGTATCCTGGTCCTCTTCTATTTCTTCTTCTAAATTTATATAGACGTCCTTTTTTTATTAACAATTAACAATATTATGACAAATCATTGATTCATCTGGTACATAAATATATGATTCATTGACGAGTTTACTAGATCGATAATTTTCATTTTTGATGTTCAAAAATTACAATGTCCCATTCAGTAAAGATTTATGATACATGTATAGGATGTACTCAATGTGTCCGAGCCTGTCCCACAGATGTATTAGAAATGATACCTTGGGATGGATGTAAAGCTAAGCAAATAGCTTCTGCCCCAAGAACAGAGGACTGTGTAGGTTGTAAGAGGTGTGAGTCCGCTTGTCCGACGGATTTCTTAAGTGTTCGAGTTTATTTATGGAGTGAAACAACTCGAAGTATGGGTCTATCGTATTGATACGTTTCAAAAAACACCACACGAATACGTTTTTTTACTGGCAAAAACCCGTGCCCCAAATAAAATAGAAAATATTTTATTTGGAGCACGGGCTTTTCTGGCCCAAAGTGTATCTTATTTTTATCACGAATTATTTTCCTTGGTTAACAATAGTTGTAGTTTTCCCAATAGCCGCGGGTTCCTTCATTTTCTTATTTCCTCATAGGGGAAATAAGGTAATTAGGTGGTATAGCATTTGTATATGCTTAATCGATCTCCTTCTAACAACCTATGCATTTTGTTATCATTTCCGATTGGATGATCCACTAATTCAACTGACGGAGAATTATAAATGGATCCATTTTTTTGATTTTTACTGGAGATTGGGAATAGATGGACTCTCTATAGGACCTATTTTACTGACGGGATTTATAACTACTTTAGCCACTTTAGCGGCTCAGCCGGTTACTCGAGAATACCGATTATTCTATTTCCTGATGTTAGCAATGTATAGCGGTCAAATCGGACCATTTTCTTCTCGAGACATTTTACTTTTTTTCATCATGTGGGAGTTGGAATTAATTCCCGTTTATCTACTTTTATCCATATGGGGGGGGAAGAAACGTTTGTATTCAGCTACAAAGTTTATTTTGTACACTGCAGGAGCTTCTATTTTTTTATTAATGGGAATTCTGGGTATCGGTTTATATGGTTCTAATGAACCAACATTAAATTTTGAAACATTAACTAATCAATCGTATCCCGTGGCGCTCGAAATAATATTCTATACGGCATTTCTTCTTGCTTTTGCTGTCAAATCGCCGATTATACCCTTCCATACATGGTTACCAGATACCCACGGAGAGGCACATTACAGCACTTGTATGCTTTTAGCCGGAATCTTATTAAAAATGGGAGCATATGGGTTGGTTCGAATTAATATGGAATTTTTTTCCCATGCTCATTCCATATTTTGCCCCTGGTTAATGATATTAGGTTCTATTCAAATAATCTATGCCGCTTCAACATCTTTTGGTCAACGTAATTTAAAAAAAAGAATAGCTTATTCTTCGGTATCTCATATGGGTTTCATAATTATAGGAATTGGTTCTATAAGTGATACTGGGCTCAACGGGGCCATTTTACAAATAATATCTCATGGATTTATTGGCGCTGCGCTTTTTTTCTTGGCAGGAACTAGTTATGATAGACTACGTCTTCTTTATCTTGACGAAATGGGCGGAATGGCTATCCCAATGCCAAAAATATTCACGATTTTCACTATCTTATCAATGGCTTCTCTCGCATTGCCAGGCATGAGCGGTTTTGTTGCAGAATTGATCGTTTTTTGGGGAATAATTACTAGTCAAAAATATCTTTTCATGATGAAAATCCTAATGACTTTTGGAACAGCTATTGGAATGATATTAACTCCTATTTATTTATTATCTATCTTACGGCAGATGTTCTATGGATACAAGTTTTTCAATACACCAAACTCTTATTTTTTTGATTCTGGGCCGAGAGAATTATTTATTTCGATTTCTATCCTTATACCTGTAATAGGTATTGGTATTTATCCGGATTTCATTTTCTCATTCTCGGTTGACAAGGTTGAAGCTATTCTATCTAATTTTTAATAGATCATTTTCGTGAATAAACGAATCAAAAAGAGAAAAAAACCTTTGCTTTGTCCAATGAAAAATAGATATATCTATTTTTCCGTTAGATTCACTTAAAAAGTGGAAATTCTAATCGAAATATGTTTGTTGTTTGTGAGAACCCCTTGAATCATTCCATTACTTGATTGAAAGGGTTCTCGACAATTTATGGAAAGTATAGATTTATATGCTTTCCATATTTTGATTTCTAGGGTTCTTTAACGGATTAAAATTCAATTAGATGTAAATGAACCATAACTATGTAGTCCTATTCCTAATAGATTGATCCCCAAATAACATATCCAAACGATAAGAAATCCAATAGAGGCCACTATTGAAGAATTTACACCTTCTATTTTTTTAGTTTTTCTAGTATGTAAATAAATCGCGAATATGGTCCAAGTAATAAAGGCCCAAGTTTCCTTTGGATCCCAATTCCAATAGGATCCCCATGCCTCGTTAGCCCATACCGCTCCCGAAAGAATACCTATCGTTAAAAAGAGAAAACCCAGACTAATAATACGATAACCCCAACGATCCAATTGTTGAATAAATTGAGACCTGTAATAATTTCTAGAAGAAGTAAAAGAAGTTTTGCGTAAAACACTGTTTCTTTCATTCATATTCATGTATTTGATTTCAACAAAATCAACGGATTTATTTAAAGAATCCAAATTCTTGGTAAAAGAAACAGTTTGGATGACTTCTTGAAACGTAATGACTAAAATAGCCACTGATAATAATGATCCACATAAAAGGGCTGCATAGCCCAATATCATCATACTTACGTGCATCATTAGCCAATGGGATTGTAGAGCTGGGACTAATATTACGGATTGATGCATTTTGGTTAAAAGACCCGAAGTCGCAAAGCCTTGGGTAAAAATAACACTCGGTGCTATTATTGTACTTAAAAGGTTTTTCTCCTTTTTAAAACACGGAACCATATGAAAAATGGAAAAACCCCATGAAAGAAAGATTAGAGATTCATATAAATCACTAAATGGTAAATGGCCCGAAAAAAACCAACGAGTAATTAACAATCCCGTTACACAGAAAAAAGTTATTATCATGGCTTTTTTGGACAAATCATATAATCCTACGATTTCATTGACTAATAAGGTTATTAAATGAATTGAAATAACAATTGATATGACGGAAAACGATATATGAGTTAATATATGCTCTAAAGTTGAAAATATCATATATATATATAATGAAAATAAATAATATCTATAATGAAAATAAAAAAGGTATGAATACTAGGAATAGAAATAGGGAATTGAATTCATTATAGGACTTATTCTTTTCAAATTTTAAAAATATAGGATAGGATGCCATGCCGCTACTCGGACTCGAACCGAGATGCTCTAGCACTGCTTCCTAAGAGCAGCGTGTCTACCAATTTCACCATAGCGGCTTACTCGAAATCATAATAACCAATTCTTTAGTCAATCGTCGAGATTGAAAGAATAAATTAAAGTGCAATATTTATTTATTTAGTACATTTCTTTACTAAACATTTAGTCTCGACTTTAGGAATCATTTTTTTTTCGCTATCTTGGAACTATAGGAGGTTCTCTAAAAAAGATAGCGAAAAAAATGATTTTTAATTATTTCAATTGAATTTCAAAGTAATGAGCGTCCAATATTACGATATTTTTGCTCATTACTTCAACCAGTCTGCGTGTTGATCTCTATAGTTGTAAAGGGGGTTGCCCAAAAGGGGCATACCCAGTAAAGTTCTTATTTTTTTCTTCTGTTTCGCCAAAAGTCAATTACCTTTATTATTATGATCAACGCCAAAACGATCATAATAAAGGTTGCGCATTGATTTAAGGCCCGATCATTGTTTAAGAGATATTTATCAAGATTGTAAATAAAGTGCCTTCCGACCCTTTTTATACAATCTACGATCAAAATTCGTAATACTTCGACAAGCACCTTTCCCGACCTAAAAGCATCATCTTTTAAAATGATCAGAGGTGGTTGGATGTTTTTCCAAAATTTCCAGAACGATTTCTGCAAACCGATATAAAATTCTCGGAAAACAAGAAAAGCATTGGATCTGCTATTCCGTTTTCCCACGAATAGCCATCGAAACAGTCGTCTCATAAAGTAAAGATTTATCTAAAAAAATCTGTCTTTTGTTTTTCTTTAGTGTTAGAACGTCGATAGAAACACACATCCAATAGAAAGACTCATATAAAAAAAACACCGCCGTTGCGTATTGTTACTTATCGGATCTAGAGCTTTTTATTTATTTTTTTTCTCTATATGCTATTCTCTATAGAGATAGAGAATGGCATATAGAGACTAATATTTGTCTAAAAAAAACAAAATAATAAACAGAGTGTTCTTATTCAAAACGCCCTGTGATCTTCAACCAATTCTGTGCTTCAATATAATTACCTGGGGTAAGGGCTATAGCTTGTTTCCAATATTCAGAAGCTTTATCAAACCAAGATTCTGCAATTTCAGAATCTCCCTGTCGAATGGCCTGTTCTCCGCGGTCGGAATAGGTGAGTCAATTCCTTCCCTTAGAACCGTACTTGAGAGTTTCCTGACTCATACGGCTCAACAGTCAATTCTCTTGATCTTCCATTTTTTCTGGAGTTAACAAGAAGAAAAGATATTAATTACATAAGTTTCAAACTTGAATTTGGATTAATCATTTTATTTAATCCTTTGTTTTTAGTTTTATCTTTTATCCTACCTTCCGAAGAATAAAGCATCGACATTAACACTAAGGCTCTTATTCGAATTTTATGAATGAAAGGTAACTATCTCGATTTCCTATATCATATACTTTTATATAGGATATATCCATTTCTATAGAATCTTTGAGAATTTTCTTATGAAGAAAAGACTTACTATCTTTGGGATCTGATACTACACCGCTGCTCAAAACCTTAGGGGATCCACTTTATTACATAAGTAGATTCCTAATCTATCATCATAGAAGTAAGCAGTTCTTGTTGTATCGGCCAAAAACCGTGTTAATTGATCTTTACGGTGCTTCCTCTATCAATTAGATCTTTTATCCATAGAAAAAAAGTATCTAGGCATATATATATTTGATTTCTTCATATTTTGACTTCTATGAAGTTTATTTCTTTGCTACAGCTCATAAAAATCGTTCTTTCGAACGATATGTGTATGTAGAAAGCCTATTCTTCTATTTTTTTGTCTAGTATTTATTAGTATTTGTGGGTTTTTTTTTCTTTTCTTTTTTCTATAGTGGAGATAGTCGCACGTAATGACAGATCACGGCCATATTGTTAAAAGCTTGAGGTAAGAAAGGATTTCGTTCGAGTGCCCGAAAATAGTATTCCAAAGCTTTTGTATGTTCTCCGTTACTTGTGTGTATAAGGCCTATGTTATAAAGTATATAACTTCGATCATAGGGATCAATTTCCAGCCGCATAGCCTCATAATAATTCTGTAAAGCTTCCGCATAATTTCCTTCAGATTGAGCCGACATCCGTTACGGTCGTCATTCGGTTCAAAGAATCTCCGTTCCAGAACCGTACGTGAGATTTTCATCTCATACGGCTCCTCCTTTATGTGTATAATGAAATGATAAACATCCATGGAATCAAATCAAAAAAGATTGTAATATTATCATTATCAACTGAGTGGGACTAGTGTTTTTACACGAAATCTCTAGCCAACCTTCCTGTAAAAGATCTTTTATTAACATCAAGTATGTTATTACTGGATAAATAGTAACTTCAACAATGACTTTGTCCTCAACGCCGCTTAATTTCCCGGAATTAGTCACTTCAACAGTCTTCGATGGTTCTATGGGTATCCAAAGTACGAACGAGATGGATGTTTATTGTCCCAACCATTCTAGTTAGTCCCAATCCCGATCAGAAAGGAGGGATTTTTTTTTTACAAAGTTTTCTCGTGTTGTTGATTCCTGAACGTAGTGCTTCTTCCCCCATGCGGCCTATTGGTACTAGTGGAGTAGGATTAACCTAACCCCATAGGTATAGGTATAACCTTTCGCTTAATACTAAAAACCTAAATGGAAGCGTATTGAGGCTGCATTAATCGGGAATACACGACAGAAGGGATTAATTACTTTATTTCCCAATTTCACCTTCGGCAAGCGTATGTTTTTTTTTTTTCAAAATTTTTTGCTTTCTCTCCGAAGAATGTATCTTTCTCCTAAGACTGAGATCGGTAAAAAAAAAAAAGAATCAAATCGCACCATCTCTGTAATAAGTGAATGCCTCTTTTTCTCCAGAAGTTGTCGGAATTATTCGTAATAAGATGTTGGCTACAATGGTAAAGGTCTTATCAATAAAATTTCCATTTATCCGAGATCTAGTCATGGGTAGCAATCCATTCTATAATTTCATTTTTTTTTTATCGCGTGATAAAAGAATCCCCAAACAAAGGAATTATACAATACAGTACGAGATAACGTAAAAATGGACTTATTAATCAAATTACTTTATCCTACGGTAGGCCTCGAAGTAGGGGTTTTTTGAAAAAAAAAAAAATTTCTTTCTTTTTTTTAGTTTCAATTAAATTAATTGAGTGCGCCTACGCAAATGGAATATGGATGCCTCGCTATTCACTTGGTTTAGGGACATAATCATTATGTAGGAGAGATGGCCGAGTGGTTCAAGGCGTAGCATTGGAACTGCTATGTAGGCTTTTTGTTTACCGAGGGTTCGAATCCCTCTCTTTCCGCACCCTTACCAAGGTCATCAATGTTACTGACCTCAATGTTTGAAATAAGAATAGATACCACTATTCCAACTTTGGTATGGATTCTCTATTCCTAATTTATTTCTTTTATTTTAATATAGAAATATAGAAATTAACATAGAAAATAGTGGGGGGGCAAGGAATAACAATTTTCCTATACCCATGCCTACCTTTCTTTAATGAAAGATGAAAAAAAAATCCAGCGGATTTCAAATTAATGCAAAATGCTGGTCGATTTGTAAAATGTTTAATATATTTTTTACATCTTCTACGCTAAAATCTTCAATTTTCATAAGGTCTTCTTGACTCTTATTCAAAAGTTGATATAATGTATGTATATCGGACTTTTTAAGACAATTATAAATCCTGGGAGGCAATTCTAATTGGTCAATAAAAACGGATTTCAATTCAATTTGTTTTTTATTTTTTCTTAGTTTATCCTTAACTAATCTATCATGAAAAGCAAAAAGGGGTAAAGTAACTTTGTGTTGATTGTTTTCAAAATGAAAGTTTTCTTCTTCTGCGTGTAAAAAAGGAATAAACAAATCAATCAAATTCCGGGCGGCTTCATAAAGTGCTTCCTTAGGGGTTAAACTTCCATTTGTCCATATTTCGAGAAAGAGTATCTCTTGTTTTTCATTAGCGTTCAGATAAGAATGAATACTATAATTTGCATGTATAACAGGCATGAATACAGGATCTACATCTATAGTATAACTTCCATCTTGAATGTTGTCTATTGTTTTTTTACGATATCCCCGCGCCCTCTCAATTTGTAATTCAATACACAAATTAATAGGTTCTGTTAGGTTAGCTATATGTTGTGTATTATCCACGATTTCCACCGAAGGTGGTAAAATAATGTCTCGAGCAGTTACATATCCAGGACCTTTGAAACAAATGGACGCGTCTCGAGTTCCATACAGATTACTTCTCAATACAATTTGTTTCAAATTCATTAAAATTTCATGTATTGATTCTTGAATACCTACTATGGTAGAATATTCATGTGGTATTTTCTCAGATTTTGCACGTGTGATACATGTTCCCTCTATTTCTCCGAGCAAAATTCTTCGCATTGTAATGCCTATTGTATCTGCTTGACCTTTCATAAGTGGAGACAGAATAAAGCGTCCATAATAAAGACGCTTACTGTCTACCCTTGATTCAACACACTTCCACAGTAGTGTCCGAGTTGATACTTTTACTTTTTCTCGAATCATAGTAATATATTTTTATTAAACTCTTGATTTAATTGTTTATTTCTCTTGAAATATCTTTCTTGAATGTTTTATTTATTTTATAGTTTTATATACGTCTTTTTTTAGGGGCCCTACATCCATTATGTGGCAGAGGTGTTGCATCCCGTAGAAACCTCAATCGTATACCACTTCTACAAATAGCTCTTAATGCCGCATCTCTTCCTGGACCAGGACCTTTTATTATGACGTCTGCTCGTTTCATGCCTTCTACTGTTCGAATAGCATTTCCAGCTACGGTTTGAGCGGCAAATGGTGTACTCCTTCGTGAACCTTTGAATCCACATGAACCGGCAGAGGACCAAGAAATCGCCCGACCTCGTAGATCTGTAACAGTCACAATGATATTGTTGAAACTAGCTTGAACATAAATAACCCCCTTATATATTTTACGAGGATGCTTGCGCGAACCAATACGTCCACTTTTACGTGAACCAATTTTTCGTATAGATTTTGCCATTTTTTATTATTTTAAAAAATATAAGTTCGAAATATATGGATATATCCATTTCCTGTCAAAAAAAAACGGATTCTTTACTATTTTCTAACTACTTATTCTATGCTGCTATTGTATTCTATAATTCGATTAATATAGAATACCATTTTTGAAATATCAAGCAGTAAGCAATAATATAGTATTAATTATAATACTTATAACTATAGACTAGATTGGAATAGAAAATCTAAATTATTATTTTTTTATGATTTAGTATTTAATTAATAAAATTGAATTTTATTATCATTTTTTTTTTTTATTTTTGCATTCGGTACTTTCTTTCTTTTTAATCGAAAGCCCTTATTTTGTGAAAATATTATCCTTGTCTTTGTTTATGTTTTGGATTGGAACAAATTACTATAATTCGACCTCGCCTGCGGATCAATCGACATTTTTCACAAATTTTACGAACCGAGGCTCTTACTTTCATATTTTGAACTCCTTAACTTAAACGTAATGCTGAATCTATATATTGGAAGAAAATAGGGTTTCCTTACATTTTTAACTTATAATTGTTTTTCCTAAAAAACATGTTGAAGTTCAAAAATAGTCTAATTAAATTAAGTGACTTATACTTCTATTTTTTCCTTTACCGGTCGTATACATAAAATAAAGTACGTCGAATTTTTTTTTGAAACATAGACTAGAATCTCATTTTTATTCTATTTCTCTAAAGCAACCTGGAACATACCCTCAGAAGTAATTCAGTAATTAATTAAATCTTCATGAATTTTGATTTCTATTCTAGTTAAATCTTCTTCACACATTCACTAATGTATCGAGAGTAATATTAGAAATCTGTTTTTTCTCTACCCCATTCACAATAATGTATCTAAGTTTTTCATAGAATTCGGATATCGGCAAAATTATCATTACCATATATAACATAAAACTTCTCCGCCGATTCTTTCTAATCTAGCCTCTCGATCTGTCATTATACCCCTAGAAGTAGAAAGAATTACAATTCCCATTCCTCCTAAAACTCTCGGAATTTGTTGATAGTTAGAATAGATTCGTAGACCTGGTGTACTGATCCTTTTTAAATTTAAAAAAGTTTTATATGATCTTTTCCTATTTCTTCTATACCGTAGAGTTAAAACTAAAAAGTCTTTGTTGCTTTCTCGATGTTTTCTGACGTTTTCAACAAAACCCTCTTGTAAAAGAATTTTCACAATGGTTTCGATAATATTAGTAAGTGGTATTTGAACCGTTCTTTTTCCATTCATGTCAGCATTGCGTATCAAGGTTAGTATATCAGCGATAGTATCTTTACCCACGATCGATTATTGCTCCTTACTTTCGATATAATCAACGTGCTCCCGTTTTTTTTTTTATTTTTTTTTTTATTCAATAAAATATCTAATATTGAATAGGAGAATATAATAATACTCTAGTCTGTATAGAAAATATTATTCTAATTAGGATAATGTAAATATATAATATAATAATTTAAAAACTAAAAAAAAAGATAGAAAGAAAATGAACGAATGACCTATTATAAACTATTATAGATAATCTTATACGGAATTCGAATTCAGAATTCTATTTGTAAAAAAAAAAAAATAGAATTCTAAATTCGAATTTTTATTTTGAATATATATTTCCTTCCTATTCATTCAAGTGATAAATAATATATCGATATCACAATCTCGTATTATAATACCTCAGGTGCTAATGAAACTATTTTAGTGAAATTTAACTGTCTCAATTCTCGGGCTATTGCGGAAAAAATTCGAGTTCCTTTGGGATTTCCTTCTTTATCAACGAGAACCGCCGCATTATCATCATACTTTATTATTATACCATTACTACGTTTGAGTTCTTTACAAGTACGTACAATTACAGCTCTGATCACTTCTGATCTTTCTACAGATGAATTTGGTACGGCTTTTTTGATTACAGCAACAACAATGTCACCAATATAAGCATACCGTCGATTACTAGCTCCTATGATTCGAATACACATCAATTCGCGGGCTCCGCTATTATCGGCTACATTTAAATAAGTTTGAGGTTGAATCATATCATTTTTTTTATCTTTCAGTCAAAAATCAAAATTGAAATAAAAAAAATATTCTGTGTTCAAAAAAAAAAAAAGAAACCGACAATTGCCACTTTTTTCATACTAAAGATCTCTTTCGTTCTAAATTATTATTCTGAAAGAATGAATTGAGTTCGTATAGGCATTTTGGATGCCGCTATTGAAATAGCCTTTCGAGCTATATTTTCAGGGACCCCTCCCATTTCATAAAGTATTTTGCCGGGTTTAACGACGGCTACCCAATATTCGGGAGATCCTTTTCCCGAACCCATACGCGTTTCGGTAGGTCTTACTGTAACAGGTTTGTCTGGAAATATACGTACCCATATTTTTCCACCCCGGCGAACATTTCGTGACATTGCCCGTCGCCCTGCTTCTATTTGTCTAGATGTGATCCAAGCGGGCTCAAGTGCCTGAAGAGCATATTTTCCGAAGCAAATTTTATTACCTCGATAGGCTTTTCCTTTCATTCTTCCTCGATGTTGTTTACGGAATCTGGTTCTTTTGGGGTTATAGTTGATGGTTGTTTCTCAATTCCATCTCTATTACAGAACCGTACATGAGATTTTCACCTCATACGGCTCCTCGCGAATAAATCGATTGAAAAATATTTCACCGATAATTGAAAATTATAATGAAAATTATATACAACGTTCTCACACCAAAGCAAAGTAAGATAGACAACTGCATCTTCTTGCATTTTCTTTTTTATGCCAATTGGAGTTCCCAAGGTCCGTGCCGGGAGACGATGAGGCATCTTATACAATCGACTTTTCCAAGAAAGATTTAGGTCAAGAAGTAACGGTGGATCTATTAGAAATTTTTATATCTTGCTTTTATATATAATGAAATATGGATTCTTGTAGACCTTTTTTGCTATCCGTATCTAATTTATCATATTTCTAAATTAAAAAAATCCACATTTTCGCGGGCGAATATTTACTCTCTCATTAAAAATTAAAGATTTAATGTTGGGTTAGTCCACAACTCCTAAAAAAAAAAATGAATTCTTAGTTTCTTCCGCCATCCCAGCTAATGAATCGGTAAGATTTTGAATTTTAATATAATCTTAGGTATTCACAGGTTTCGTCGTTCCCATCGCTTTTCGATTTATGGTTAGGTCTAAATTCTATAATGGAGCCTCTTTAATATTAATAAGATAAGATTTCATTTTTATAAAATTTTCTTATTTATTTGATTCTTTTTTGTTGAATCAACCTTCTCAGTTTTATTGATTCGCGGCTCTTGATTCGTTTATTCTAGGAATATATTCATCCATATATGGATGAATTTTGAATATGAATGCTTTATTACACTACCTTTTATAAGATGACCCATAGACCTTTACATAGTAGAATTCTATATCAAAGATATCTTTTTTTCTATCTTTCTTTCACCCCTTCATTTATCTGTATATTCTTATTGCTTTACAACTAATAATCACATTCTTTTTTATTTCAGTTGCTATAATTCAATTCTATCACCCCATAGATTTTTATTTTCTATTTTCAGCGGTTCTTTATATCCAGATAATGGGAAGCGATGAGTAGGTTATTAATTCTTTAGTAATTAATTCTACGAATTTTTGTAGAAATTTAACCACTAACCAACGAGTCACACACTAAGCATAGCAATTCCTTCACTAGAAAATAATTCAATTTTTTATTCAATCTTATAAAATTTTTTCTTCCAATAAAATAGAAGGAAAATTTTATTAGTCGTTGTTTAGAAATATCCAAACTTTGATTCCTAATACCCCATAAATAGTTCGAACTGGATAGGAACAATAATCCATTTTAGCTCGAATGGTTTGTAGAGGAACCCTACCTTCTCTGAACCATTCGACACGTGCAATTTCTTTTCCGTCGATACGTCCCGAAATTTGTACTTGAACTCCTTTTGTACCTGCCTGTTCAGCTAATTCAATAGCTTTTTGGATTGCTTTACGAAACGGAATTCTATTCTTTAATTGTCCAGCTATAAATTCTGCAAGAATATTAGGGTCTCTATAAACATTTGGAATTCTTGTAATTGCAATGTTGATTTTTCGGTTCACACAATTAAGTTTTTTTTGCACATTAGTCTGTAATTCTTCGATTCTTCGAGGCTCCCCCTCTATGAATAACTTTGGAAGTCCTACATAGATTTGAATCAGATCGATTCTTTTTTTAATCTTTATTCGTCCAATTCCCTCGACACCAGAGGATGTTTTTTGTAGATAATTCTTGATACAATCTCGTATTATTTTATCTTCTTTTAGATTCTCGGAATAATCTCTTGGTTTTGCAAACCAAATAGAATCATGATTTTGAGTTGTACCAAGTCTGAAACCGAGCGGATGTATTTTTTGTCCCATAATTCCTCACTACTCTATATAAAATGATACGTCTTATTTGTCTACTTTGATTTATTTTTTTTTTCTTTTTTTTTTTTATTTTTTATATAAAGATATAGAAATATATCTTTCTAATTAAGTCAATGAGTTAGAAAGATATAGAAATATATCTTTCTAACTCATTGACTTAATTCGTTCAAATATATATTGATTGTGATTAGTATTTTCTGCTGCAGTAAAGTTCAAAAAAAAGAATTAAGATGTCCAACTCCATAGAGCTTAAGCTCTATGGAGTTGGACATCTTATTCTTCTTAGCACCATTAGATAAAAGAGTCCTCCAAATAAAGAATTCTTCACTACGAACTATATTCAGAATCTTAGCACAATTATGATTGGCTTTTCATATTGCAAAAGGGAAGTTCCCCTTACTTAGAAAAAGCCAAGACTACGACCTATAGTAAGAACAATCCTTTTAATATCAATTCTGACTGTCCTTCCAAGATTAACGATAAAAGTGTGGTTCCCCCGTCTCCGGCAGAAGTTCAGGCATAAGTTCAGGAAAACACCAAAGTCCATAATAAATCCTCCTTTCAATTTCTTTTAAATTCCTCAATTGAGGGTTGATTCGTCCCTTAGAAAAGCTAAGGTCGACAGTGAGATCTAGTGTGATTTTGTCTATTTCTTTTCTTTATCTTTTAATTCGTTTTCTTTATTCTTTATTTTATCTTTTAAAGCCTTCCAAAACCTTTGAGCTGTTTCTATTATTTGACGTTTATTAATTCGAACGAATATAGACAGGCATAAAAATACAAATTTCATTTTGAATTTTCCTATTTTTTTTCTATCAAATATCCCTTGCTCTCATTCTTCAGCGAATCGCATGAATAGATTTAGCAAAAATGGAATATCTGTTCTTTATTACTTTACGAGATGACATAAAATGGAATCTAAACCCCCGGTTGGATCTTGGATCGGGGACAAACGCCTACGAAAAGATTACTGAGATTTCTTCGATTTCCCTGTTGGGTTTTTTAGTCTAAGACTAGTCCCCGTGTTCTTCGAATGGATCTCTTAGTTGTAAAGAGGGTTGCCCAAAAGCAGTATATTAAGGCATACCCAGTAAAACTAACAATTAAACCGGATAGAGAGATGGCAATTAGGGTTGCTGTTTCCATGATTATATAATATCAAGATTTATTTTCAAAATCAAAATATTTTTTCATTAATTCGAGGACATACAAAAACAATTTGCGCAAGTAAAAGTACGCAAATAATGATAAATAACTTAACATTAAATAAAAAATACAATAATAGAGTAGTTTGACGAACATTTGGATTCCTAAAAGAACTTGAGCGAGCAGTTGGGCCAGTTTCTGGATCATATTTTTGAGCCTCCTACCCAATTTTTGGGATAAAAATATATTCGTTCATTTTCATCTTCAATTACAATTAAGATTGGACTAAATTTTTTATTTAATCTTATCCAATTTTTTCTTCCAATAAAATAGAAGGAAAATTTTAGTAGGCGTTGTTTAGAAATATCCAAACACCGATTCCTAATACCCCCTTTTTCTAACTGTAACCGCACTCGCCCGAAGCTGTTTTTGATATTTATTTTTTTCATTTTTCTCGTCTATTCGATAGATTTAAATTAAATGGAAGGTAATAATTCTACTTTTATAATTACTTATAAAATAAGATAATTTTTTTTTTTTTAATCTTATTTTTTTTTAGAATTTTCGAAGTAAAATAGAAATAATTTCTAAGAAAATTAGAATTATTTTAAATATTTTTCTAATTAGAATTATTGTAAGTACGAGTTCTACTAGTTGTACCCCATTCTGTTTCATGATTTTGCTCCTCCCCCATTTTGGGGATTTTAATATATTCGTGCATTTTCATCTGAAATTACAATTAAGATTGGACTAAATTTTTTATTCAATCTTATCCAATTTTTTCTTCCAATAAAATAGAAGGAAAATTTTAGTAGGCGTTGTTTAGAAATATCCAAACACCGATTCGTAATACCCCCTAAATAGTTCGAACTGAGTCCTCCAAATAAAGAATTCTTCACTACGAACTATATTCAGAATCTTAGCACAATTATGATTGGCTTTTCATATTGCAAAAGGGAAGTTCCCCTTACTTAGAAAAAGCCAAGACTACGACCTATAGTAAGAACAATCCTTTTAATATCAATTCTAACTGTCCTTCCAAGATTAACGATAAAAGTGTGGTTCCCCCGTCTCCGGCAGAAGTTCAGGCATACGTTCAGGAAGACACCTAGGTCCATAATAAATCCTCCTTTCAATTTCTTTTAAATTCCTCAATTGAGGGTTGATTCGTCCCTTAGAAAAGCTAAGGTCGACAGTGAGATCTAGTGTGATTTTGTCTATTTCTTTTCTTTATCTTTTACTTTTCATTCCTTTTCTTTATCTTTTAATTCCTTTTCTTTATCTTTATTCTTTATCTTATCTTTAAAAGTCTTCCAAAACTTTTGAGCTGTTTCTATTATTTGACGTCTAAAAATTCGAAGGGATATAGAGAGGCATAAAAAAAAAAATTTTAAAAATTCTCTTTTATTCATTTTTTTTAATTTCTTTTCGTTCTAAATTCTAAGAGATGGAATAGAATAACCCGGTTGAAGCGTAATGATCATACGCTTGTAATGCATTGTATGTCCCCTAATAGGGCGGCGCGTCCTTCTACCCTTTAATTGGGAGTCGATGACTATTCATAGCTATTACCTTGACATCAAAGAAGAGTTCGACCCAACGTTTTATTTATGTCCTAGTTGATCTTGATTCGACCTTAGAAAAGCTAAGGTCAACGACGAGATCTAGTGTCATTTTTTGTATGCCCCTTGAAGTTTTGAGTAGATGAAAATTCTCCCAATTTATGTCCTACCATACGATCCGTTATATAAATCGGTAAATGCTCTTTACCATTGTGGATAGCAATGGTATGCCCAATCATTGTTGGTATAATTGTAGATGTTCTGGACCAAGTTATTATGACTTCTTTTTCTCCTTTTGTGTTAAGCTTATTTATTTTTCTTAATAAATGAGTCGCTACAAAAGGATTTTTTTTTTGTGAACGTGTCATAGTTAATTATTTGTCCTCCAATTTCGAAAACTATTTAAAAAAAGAAAATGATATGATCTTTCAAAAAAGAAAATCATATAATGTCTATAGTAAATCAGTTTTTTCTTTTGTAAAGACGAAAAAACAAATTGTATTTTCTCTACACTATTTACTACGGCGACGAAGAATCAAATTATCACTATATTTATTCCTTTTTCTAGTTTTTCTTCCAAGTGCGGGATAACCCCAAGGAGTTGAGGGTTTTTTTCTACCAATTGGGGCCTTCCCTTCACCACCCCCGTGTGGATGGTCTACGGGGTTCATAGCTGACCCTCTTACTACAGGACGCTTACCTAGCCAACGTTTAGCTCCGGCTCTGCCCAAACTTTTCTGGTTTGCCCCAACATTCCCTACTTGTCCGACTGTAGCTGAGCAGTTTTTGGATATCAAACGGACCTCTCCAGAAGGTAATTTTAATGTTGCCGATTTCCCCTCTTTTGCAATCAGTTTCGCTACAGCACCTGCTGCTCTAGCTAATTGTCCCCCCTTTCCAAGTGTTAGTTCTATGTTATGTATGGCCGTGCCTAAGGGCATATCAGTTGAAGTAGATTCTTCTTTTTGATCAAGCAAAACCCCTTCCCAAACTGTACAAGCTTCTTCCAAAGCATACAGCTTTCTGGATGTAGATTCTAATATCTATACACATGGATGGATCTTATATATATATCGTATAAATATCGTATAATTCTTATATTATTTTTATTATATCTGACATAACGACGTACCACATGAGTGGATATATAATATAGGAATCTATATCTGCCAAATCCCTCATGTTATGATCTTCTACATCCTAGGTCTTTCTGTTCCCTCATCTGGCTTATGTTCTTCATGTAGCATTCAGACCGAATGACTCTATTAAATTACGTTGCTACTTACACTATAGTACGGGTAACGTAGGAGACCTATTTTTCCCCGGGAGAATCCCTAGAATTACCACTGCTTAGCTTTCCATTTGCCTCTGACCATCAAATGAAATGTGAATAACCCGTGTCTTCCCCCCTTTGAAACAGGGAGCGTCTGTCGGTGCTTGAAACAATTGTGTCTTCTCCATATTACTATATCTCTAGGGTCAATAATTTTATATGAGGAACTACTAAACTCAATCACTTGCTGCCGTTACTCTTCAGTTTTCTGTTGAAGTCTATCCTGTAGAGGTACTCAAATTGGATCCGTGATCGATTTCTAGGTTTCGCCGTAAACCTAATTGGTTACTTCCAAATTACGTAAATAAATAGTTCAAACCGCACTCAAAGGTAGGGCATTTCCCATTTTTATCGGAACTTCTGTACCATAAACAACGGTATCTCCAATTCTAGACCCTCTGGGGTGTAAAATATATCCTTTCTCACCATCCCCATAGTGTATGAGACAAATGCGTGCATTTCGATTAGGGTCATATTCTATAGTTACGATTCTACCATATATGTCTTTTTCATTCCGTCGAAAATCAATTTTACGGTATAGACGCTTATGACCCCCCCCTCTATGCCCTGCGGTAATGATTCCTCTAGCATTACGGCCTTTACCACAATGATGCTGTCCCGAAATCAAACGATTTGATTTCACTTGACTGTCTACGGCTCCATTGCGTGTGCTCGGGATAGAAGTTTTGTATAAATGTATCGCCATGCTATGCTATTAAGTGTATTTTTTTTTTTAATTTCTTTTCGTTCTAAGAGATGGAATAGAATAACCCGGTTGAAGCGTAATGATCATACGCTTGTAATGCATTGTATGTCCCATAATAGGGCGGCGCGTCCCTCTACCCTTTATTGGTAGTCGATGACTATTCATAGCTATTACCTTGACATCAAAGAAGAGTTCGACCCAATGTTTTATTTCTGTCCTAGTTGATCTTGATTCGACATTAAAAGTATATTGATTTTTTGCCAATAACCGAATACTTTTGTCTGTAAATACTGCATATTTTATTTCATTCATAAATCTATTTTCTTCCCTATGAGTTCTAGTCTCAACAAGAATACTAGTTTTTTTACTGTTCATATATTTTAATTTGAATATATCACACCAATTCATTATGTATGGATGATGAGATTCCATTGATACAGAGCCAATGATTCTATTTTCTCGGTCAGAACTTCGTCTCGACTCAAATCCTACGAAGCTAAGAGGTCCACTACAGCTCCGAAATTCTTGAAGAAAAGAAATTACTTATTTAGAAATTAGTGATATTCTAAAATTGTTTCCATTATTTCTAATAAAATGGAGACTAGTATCTGAGTATACTAATATTCAGATTATTCTATCCACTATGAATCTATTCGAATAGAAATTGATTCATTCTTTATACTACAAAATTGATAGTATATTTATACTAATATATACTACTACTAGTATAACTAGTATGGAGTATTTAGTATTCCATATACTAAAGTACTACTTTCGTATATACTATAGTATTACTATTGTAGTAAATAGTATATAGTATATACTACTCATAGTAGTACTATATCGAATATATTTGGAATGACAGATATTAGATAGAAGTTGAAGTAGTATCGGCAGTAATATTAGGGCTATACGGACTCGAACCGTAGACCTTCTCGGTAAAACAGATCAAACTATTATTATCAAAATGATTTGAATTGTTTGAAAAACCCAACGTGCATTTTTTTTTGCATTGGGCTTTTTCATTAACTGATAGAAATATCAATTAGTCTACCATCTTTTTTCTTTACACAAAGAAAAAAG